CTGTATATATTTTTTTTTACTTCATCCAAAAAGTTCTTTTTTGGATTCCTTTTTACAAGGAAATTTAGAAAATTTAAATTCTGAAAAAAAGAATAAGTAGATCCATAGAAGATATATGCTATGAATAGACCAAAAATTGCTAAACTTACAGAAGAAATTGCATTAGTGAGAAATTCATATGAATTTATGGAAGAATTAGAACTTTCCTGGAAAAAGTTTATTGAAGGAGTTAGCCACTTTGATAATATGGTTAACTCCGATATTCCATTACCCTTTATTCCATTATCAAAATGAATTCCTATGGATCCAATGAACAAAGTAAAAAGCAGTAATATAAGAAGAGGAAATTGCATAGTATTTCCCGTTTCATGAGGATAAACAAAAGTGTTTTTAGCCCCAAAGGGAGTACTAAAGGATCCTATCTTATTTCTTGTATTACCAGGAATTTTGGGTGTATTTTGTGAAAAAAAAGAAACTCTACTCTTCATTGTTGATAAAACAAAATTCCTATTAAGTCCTTTGGATATGCCTTTTCCCCATAAGGATATTGAATACAACGAACCTTCTTTAGTACTGCTGTAATTTTGAAAATGAACACGCAAATACCCATCAAAAGTAAGTAAATATATCCGAAACATATAAAATGCAGTTAATCCTGCAGTAAAAGAAGCTATAATTCCAAAAAAGGGTGAATACAACCAACTATTACTAAGGATTTCATCTTTGGACCAGAAGCAAGCAAGAGGTGGAATACCACAAAGAGAAAGTGTACCACATAAAAAAGCAGTTCTTGTAATTGGAACGTATTTTCTTAAACCACCCATAAGAACCATATTCTGACTTTTATCTGGTGAATATCCAACAAGAGGTTCCATTGAATGAATAACGGATCCGGATCCTAAGAACAATAAAGCTTTCGAATAAGCATGAGTGATCAAATGGAATAAAGCAGCTTGATAAGAACCTATACCTAGAGCTAACATCATATAACCCAATTGAGACATTGTAGAATAGGCTAAGCTTCTTTTAATATCTCTCTGAGCAAGAGCTAAAGTGGCTCCTAAGAAGAGCGTTATTGTACCTACTAAAGAAATAAAACTCATTATCAAGGGTAGGGATATGAAAAGAGGAAGAAGTCGAGCTAGAAGAAAAATCCCCGCAGCAACCATAGTTGCTGCGTGTATAAGAGCCGAAATGGGAGTGGGTCCTTCCATAGCATCGGGTAACCATACGTGAAGAGGGAATTGTGCAGATTTTGCAACTGCACCAAGGAATAATAAAAAAGCACACAAAGTAGTAAGTAAGGAATTAACCCCATTATTAGGAATCCAGTTATTAGCTATTTTGAACAAATCCCGAAACTCTAAACTACCCGTTATCCAAAAAAAACCTAAAATTCCTAATAACAGACCAAAATCCCCTACACGATTAGTTACAAAAGCTTTTTGGCAAGCACTCGCTGCAATTGGCCGTGTAAACCAGAAGCCTATCAATAAATAGGAACACATTCCGACAAGTTCCCAAAAAAAATAAATTTGTATCAAATTGGAACTAGTAACCAATCCCAACATGGCAGTATTAAAAAAACTTATATAAACAAAAAATCTCAAATATCCTTCATCGTGAGACATATAACCGTCACTATAAATAAGAACCAAGATTCCTACAGTAGTAATTAGTAGTAACATAATAGACGTAAGGGGGTCGATCAAGTATCCAAATTCTAAGGAAAAATCATTATTGATGGTCCAAGACCATAGATATTGATAGATAGAACTTCCATTTATTTGTTGAATAGACAGGTGAACTGAGAATACCAGAGCTATACTTAAGAGTAAAATACTAGGAAAAGCCCATATGCGACGAAGATTTTTTGTTGCTGTCGGAATAAGAAAAAGCCCAAATCCCATTGACATAATAACTGGAAGTGGGAGAAGAGGGATTACCCCGGCATATTGATATGTATGTTCCATAAGAAAAGAAATAGCAATTTTGAGTTGAAATTTTTAGTTCAATTTTTCTATAAAATTGAATTGTTTCCGATTCACCAAACCTACTCTTATCTCTCTCTAAAAGAATTAAAAAAACAAAATAAGAATAAAAAAAAATACTGGAATTCTAGATTTTTCCAAATTTCTCTCATTAAAATATTCAAAAATTAAGAATGGGTTTAGTTGCTTAAATTCAAAAAGTGAATCAAAGAATTTCGTTATCTAGTTATTAGTTAAAAAAAATATTTATTAAAATACAAAAAAAGATTGAATCATTTTACTTTCTATTCATTTTTGTATTTCTTTCTCTTAAAATAAAGGAGCTCTCTTGTTTCGTAATTGATTGATTGAATTCCAAAGAAAACCCTATATTTATAGTATAGGAGATTCTCGAATATTGCTTATTTCATATAAAACGGAAATCCTAATGACTAGAATTCTCTAAGTTTTAGAATGTCTTGTTTAAGAGACTAAGTATTTTTTTTTTGATTGGAATTCCATTATGAAATACCGTTCTGAACTTAATTAACTAATTGAATTTTACCTTCTTTTTATTTCCCCATCTTATATGAAGGCTTATCCCCCATACCATATATTTATATATGGAGTATATTTTATATATAAATTGATTTAAATAGAAAGCCTTAAAAAACTCTTGTCTTATCCACATTAGACAAAATGAACTAAAAAAGGAATTTCGAATTTCAGTATCTTTCAGTATCTAAGTATAAATACTAAGAAAAAACAGAAAGAAGGATTGATTTGCGGCAATAGATGTCTTTCACATACAACTAGAAAAAAGTAATCCTCTTTTATTTTAAAATGGCAGTTCCAAAAAAACGTACTTCGATGTCAAAAAAGCGTATTCGTAAAAATCTTTGGAAGAAAAAGACTTATTTTTCCATAGTACAATCTTATTCTTTAGCAAAATCAAGATCATTTTCTAGCGGCAATGAGCATCCAAAACCAAAAGGTTTTTCTGGGCAACAAACAAACAAATAATAAGGTTTTGGAATAATCCGAATTGAACTATCCCAACCCAAAGAAATTCCAATTATTTAATATGAATGAATAATTCGGATTAATTAATGAATGTACTTTTATGTGTTGAATTCCTCGGTACAATATTCTTAGAACGAATCCCTCCGTTATCCGTTATATAGACCAAAAGTTTTTGGTATATTGTGTCCTCGGTATTCTTTTCCTAGCAAAGAACTTTTTTTTTATAATAGAATCCTCATATTTTTTTTATGAGGATTCTATTATAAAAAGTAGACTATTCTTGCAATAGGACTTACAACCTCTACCTATCTTATCCAATCTTATCCAAAATTACCATATAAATGAGTTTAGGACTGGTAAATCATATTAATAAGAGCGTAAAGACTTTCATTCTATAAATTTTTCTAAAATACAAAATTCTTTGTAGTTAATGATGAAATTCTAATGTTCCTAAATTCTACGGCCTCTCCCAGTCTCGACGATTCGCGAGAAAATAACTATTATTCTTTTAAGTTCACTATTATTTTAAGTTAGCCGCCATGGTGAAATTGGTAGACACGCTGCTCTTAGGAAGCAGTGCTCAAGCATCTCGGTTCGAGTCCGAGTGGCGGCATTCTCGAAAAAGAATACAATAGATTAGAAAATGGATTCAATTCGAAATTTCCAATTTTGTAATGGGACCTTATCCTTATGCTATTTGCAACTTTAGAACATATACTAACTCATATCTCTTTCTCAACCATTTCCATTGTGATTACGATTCATTTGATAACCTTATTAGTTCGTGAACTTAGGGGATTACGTGATTTGTCAGAAAAAGGAATGATAACTACTTTTTTCTCTATAACAGGATTCTTAGTTTCTCGTTGGGTTTCTTCGGGACATTTTCCATTAAGTAATTTATATGAGTCATTGATCTTCCTTTCATGGGCTCTGTATATTCTTCATACTATTCCTAAGATACAGAACTCGAAAAATGATTTAAGCACAATAACTACGCCAAGTACTATTTTAACGCAAGGCTTTGCCACGTCGGGCCTTTTAACTGAAATGCATCAATCCACAATACTAGTACCCGCTCTACAATCTCAGTGGTTAATGATGCATGTCAGTATGATGTTACTAAGCTATGCAACTCTTTTGTGCGGATCCTTATTATCCGCCGCTCTTCTAATCATTAGATTTCGAAAGAATTTCGATTTCTTTTCTAAAAAGAAAAAAAATGTTTTACTTAAAACATTTTTCTTTAGTGAGATTGAATATTTATATGCAAAAAGAAGTGCTTTAAAAAACACCTCTTTTCCCGCATTTCCAAATTATTACAAATATCAATTAACTGAGCGTTTGGATTCTTGGAGTTATCGTGTCATTAGTCTAGGGTTTACTCTTTTAACCATAGGTATTCTTTGTGGAGCAGTATGGGCTAATGAGGCATGGGGATCCTATTGGAATTGGGATCCTAAGGAAACTTGGGCATTTATTACCTGGACTATATTTGCAATATATTTACATAGTAGAACAAATCCAAATTGGAAGGGTACGAATTCCGCACTTGTAGCTTCGATAGGATTTCTTATAATTTGGATCTGCTATTTTGGTATCAATCTGTTAGGAATAGGTTTACATAGTTATGGTTCATTTACATTACCATCTAAATGATTACATAACATAAAACTAAACGATTAGATAACATAAAACTAAACGATTAGATAACATAAAACTAAACGATTAGATAACATAAAACCTTCATAAAATGAAGGTTTTTTTTTCCTTTTTTGTTTGATTTGAGAACCCCTTGAACGTCTTTTCAAAGGGTTCTCAAAAATTCGAGATAGATCTAATTAGACTTTTTTTTTGAATTTTATGCTTTTTCCACGATGGAATATAGAGCAGACTAGTTAAAATCCTATTTAGGATAATAATTAGATAATAGAGCCTCTACCCTGTCAACGGATAGCGAGAGAACAAAATCTGGATAAATACCAATTCCTATTACTGGTAAAAAGATACAGATTAAAAGAAAGAGTTCCCGTGGTCCAGAATCCAAAAAATTTTCGTTTGGAACATGGAATAGCTTGTATCCATAGAACATCTGGCGTAACATAGATAATAAATAAATAGGAGTTAATATCATTCCAATTGCCATTACAAAAGTAATTAGCATTTTTGGCATTAACATAAATTTAGGACTAGTAATTAGTCCAAAAAATACTACTAATTCTGCAACAAAACCGCTCATTCCTGGCAAGGCAAGAGAAGCCATTGAAAAGCTACTAAACATGGTAAAAATTTTTGGCATTGGAATAGATATTCCCCCCAGTTCTTCGAGATAAACAAGACGCACTCTATCACAAGCCGTTCCCGCCAAGAAAAAAAGTGTAGCACCGATAAATCCATGGGATAATATTTGTAAAATAGCTCCATTTAGTCCAATGTTGGTTATGGAACCAATTCCTATAATTATGAAACCCATGTGAGATACGGAGGAGTAGGCTATTCTTTTTTTGAAATTTCGTTGACCAAGAGAAGTTGAAGCTGCATAGATTATTTGCACCGCTCCTATTATTACCAACCAGGGGGAAAACAGATAATGAGCATGAGGTAACAATTCCATATTGATCCGAATCAATCCGTATGCTCCCATCTTTAATAGAATTCCGGCTAAAAGCATACATGTACTGTAATGCGCTTCCCCATGGGTATCTGGTAACCAGGTATGTAGAGGTATAATCGGCAATTTGACAGCATAAGCAATAAGGAAGCCAAAATACAGTAGTATTTCCAATGTTGCAGGGTATGATTGATTAATCAATCTTTCCAAATCTAATCCGGGTTCATTGGAACCATATAACCCCATACCCAGAACCCCAATTAAGAAAAAAATGGAACCTCCTGCAGTATACAAAATAAACTTGGTAGCTGAATACAGACGCCTCTTTCCCCCCCACATGGATAAAAGTAAGTAAACAGGGATTAATTCTAACTCCCACATGATAAAAAAAAGTAAAAGATCTCGTGAAGAAAATAATCCTATTTGACCGCTATACATTGCTAGCATCAGGAAATAGAATAATCGCGAATTCCGGGTAACCGGCCAAGCCGCTAAAGTAGCTAAAGTAGTGATAAATCCTGTCAATAAAATAGATCCTAATGAAAGTCCATCGATTCCCAATCTCCAGTGGAAATCCAAAACATCTATCCATTTATAATCCTCCCTTAATTGGATTAAGGGATCCTCCAATTGGAAATGATAACAGAATGCATAAGTCATTAGAAGGAATTCTAATAAACAAATAGATATAGTATACCACCTAACGATTTTATTTCCTTTATGAGGTAAAAAGAAAATTAATGAACCTGCAAATATCGGCAAAACAACAAGTATTGTTAACCAAGGAAAATAACTCATGATAAAGTAATAAAGACAAGATACGTTTTGACCAGAAAAGCCCATGCTCGAAATAATCGAGCACAGGCTTCTTCGGTAAAGAGGAATCAGACGATTCAAGTGGAGTTTTTTGTAACGTATCAATAAGATAGAGCCATGCTGCGGGTTGTTTCAGGCCCTAAATAAACGCGGACACTTAAAAAATCTGTTGGGCAGGCGGATTCGCATCTCTTACAACCCACACAATCTTCGGTTCTCGGCGCGGAAGCAATTTGCTTGGCTTTACATCCATCCCAAGGTATCATTTCTAATACATCTGTTGGACAAGCTCGTACACATTGAGTGCATCCTATACATGTATCATAAATTTTTACAGAATGTGACATTGGATCTCTAAATTTTCCTTTTCAACATAAAAATTTTCGATCTGGTAAAAATAAAATTAGTACTATATAAATTAGATGTATTGTAGACACCAGACGAAGCAATGGTTTATCCAAACTTTAACAAATAATGCAATATATTTCTTAATCTGTTTGTGAGAAAGCGTGAAAAGAGCCAAGAGACTTGAATTTAAGACTTCAACAGTCATAATTATACGAATTCTACATACTAATTCGAATTAGCCAATAAATTGGGTATCATCTTTTCAATATAAATTATTGCAATATTCAAAATGCAATATCAATGAATTGCAAAAATGCAATATTCAATAAGTAAAAAAGAATACTCTGAAATAACCTACTCAAAAAATGGATATTATTAAATACTAATAAGAAAATAAGATTAGATTTCTATTCATCTTAATGTTCCGTATTATTATATATGCGCCTTTGTTTAGAGGATTCTATGTCTAATTATTCAAAAAATTAGATTGATTGATACGAGTTGATTTCCTGTTACGATGGATGGAAGAAAGAATGGATAGTCCAATAGCTGCTTCAGCAGCCGCAAGGGCTATAACAAAAATTGCGAAAATGTCTCCTTTTAATTGGCGACTATCAAATAGATCAGAAAATGTTACGAGATTTAGATTAATTGAATTCAGTATAAGTTCAAGACATATTAGAGCTCTAACCATGTTTCGGCTTGTGATCAATCCATAGATACCAATCGAAAATAAATAGACACTCAAAAAAAGTACATGCTCAAACATCATTAACTAACTCCTTATCAATCTCGATTCATTTCAATATGAGGACAAGAATTGAACCGATTCAATTAATTAGAATAGAACAATTACGCAACAAAAGAGAAAAGAAGGTATTTGTTGTGTTGGCAGTAGATGGGTTTTACTAAATCAAAATTGTGATTCTTTAGTTATTTATTTTATATTTGAAATTCTAAGAATTTTGACTCATTCTAAGTATTTCTTATTGTCGAGCCATAGTAATTGCACCTATTAAAGAAACTAGAAGAATTAGGGAAATAAGTTCAAACGGAAGATAAAAATCGGTTGCTAAATGAATCCCAATTTGTTGAACGTTATTTATGAGACCCTGTTCCACTATTTGGTTTGATCTTGTAGTCCAAAGAATTCCATACCACGACGTATCTGGGATAGTAGTCATTAGTGAAAAAGGAATAGTTATACAAACGAGTAAAGTAAACCCATCTCCAATAGTCCAATAATTCTTATCTTTAGACCACTCTGAGCCGTTTACAAACATTACAGCAAATATGATCAAGACATTTATGGCTCCCACATAAATAAGAAGTTGTGCGACAGCTACAAAGTAGGAATTCAATAAAAAATAGAATAAGGATATACAAACAAGAACTAATCCCAGTGAAAAAGCAGAATAAATTGGGTTGGTAAGTAATACTACTCCTAGACCCCCTAGTAGAAGAACAAATCCCCCAAATAGCACAAGAATCTCATGTATTGGTCCAGGTAAATCCATTATGGATAAGAAGAAATTTATAGTATAAAATTTTTCATGAACTGACTAAAACTAAAAGATTCAAGGAAGGAAAAAGGTATTAGGATATTTTTTTGTATATGTATATAAGTTGTTAAGCAGTAGTTATTCTTTTTTCGTTATAGTTAGTAAAAATGGATTTTTCTAATAAAAAAAATCCTAATACCTAGTAATCAGTAATCGTTCTTGAATTCCAAGATTTTTCTTCGTCTATTTTACTTTGAGGCGAATTCCTAATTGTTTGAATTGTGTAATCTCCCATTATGGAGATTGGTAACCGACTCAAAGCAATTTGATTGTAATTCAATTCATGACGATCATAAGTAGAAAGTTCATATTCTTCAGTCATTGATAAACAATTTGTCGGACAATATTCAACACAGTTACCACAAAATATACAAACTCCGAAATCAATACTATAATTAAGCAATTGTTTCCTTTTAATATCTTTTTCAAATCTCCAATCCACAAGAGGTAGATCTATCGGGCATACGCGAACACATACTTCACAAGCAATGCATTTATCAAATTCAAAGTGTATTCGCCCCCGGAAACGCTCCGATGTAATTGATTTTTCATAAGGGTAGTGAATCGTTATAGGTAAACGATTTGTGTGGGATAAGGTAATTATGAAACTTTGACCAATGTATCTTGCGGCGCGTATTGTTTGTTGACCATAACTAATGAACCCAGTTAGCATAGGGAACATATTCTAAATATATATGAAAAAGGTATGTTTCTTTCTCTTGTTTGAGAGAACTTTTGTGTTGAAAATATTCTTACTGTTATTGTATTATCTTATTTATAGTGAAACTAGTTGGGAAGAAGTTGTTAATAAGAGATTGCCCAGAGAAATAGGTAAAAGAAATTTCCATCCAAGATTTAATAACTGATCCATTCTCATCCTGGGTAAAGTCCATCTTATTGTGATAGAAATGAAGAGAAATAAATAAGCTTTAGTTAATGTAATAAAGATACCTATTACCATTTCCAAAATTCCAATTATTTTATTCATTTGGAAAAGTCCAAAAAAGGATATATAGGGAATAGAGAAATTCCACCCGCCTAAGTATAGAACAGTTACAAATAAAGAGGAAACTAATAAATTTAGGTAAGAAACAAGATAAAATAAACCATATTTAATACCAGAATATTCGGTTTGATAACCTGCTACTAATTCTTCTTCTGCTTCTGGTAAATCAAAGGGTAATCTTTCACATTCTGCCAAAGAAGAAATTAGAAAAACTAGAAAACCTATAGGCTGACGCCAAAGATTCCAGCCAAAAAAACCATATTTGGACTGTGCTTCAACTATATCAACTGTACTTGAACTGTTAGATAATCATAGTCGATGATAACATCACAGTTCCCACCGCTATTCCAAAACCGTACATGAAACCTTAGCTTCATACGGCTCCTCTATGATCAGAAAAAAGGAAAGGATTGTTTCATTTCGGTATTATCCCCTGGGCGTAGATAGAATTAGGTAAGATAAAATTGATTGGAAAGCCCCAAATTAGATCAAAGCAATTCCGTCTGCTAGAATAACAAAAAAGCGCTTCTGAATTGATCTCATCCTTTATATAATAAAAGAAAAATTTTTCTTTGTTCGGTAATAACTTAATATTGGAATAAAACACTCGTTATAGGAATTAATAAATGGAAAGAATTGGGCATTAGTTCATGAGGAATTCTGTATGAATAGGGATAAAGGAAGAAAAGAATAAATAAAGATTCTTTTCTGTATTGCATTCCATATCTTTTGTCCTATTCTTCTTTCCCGGGGAAGGGTGTACTTAAAAAGAAAAAAGAATAAAGGGTTAATTCGTTCTTGATAGCCATTTCTTTAACAAGTGAATGGGAACATACTCTAGACCGGAATCCGAAGAAAGTACTACTTGATCATTTCCACCAATTTCAAGTCCTTATTATGATTCCTTTTGTGAGGAAAAATGTCTAATGATTTAGATTCTCTCATTACTAATCCTGTATGTACTTTAGTGTTCCTAATCCCTCACTAACTTTTAATGGATTGCTTTATGGTTATAAGTTATAGTAATAACTCAAAATATTCTAGTAATGGAATTCTATATCGCGAATCCTTTATTCTTGCCCGCTTCAAGATATGATGACTAATCAAACAATCTCAACCTTGGGGTAAAGAGTTTACACTGCTTATGTTTACTTGAACGTTTTTCTTGTACGTAGGAAATGAGATTTTCTATTTTTACTACAAATTAATAAGCTGTTTTGTTTCACTCATATAGCTATCTAGTTTAACTTACCAACCCGAATACAGAATAAGCAAAGGAAGATAAGCATTCAATGTATTTTAGAGGAAAAAGATCCTATTTTAACGAATCACACGTAGAGATATTGCTAGCACACAAAAAGTTAATGGTATTTCATAACTAATAGATTGAGCAGCCGCTCGTAGACCGCCTGAAAAAGAATATTTATTATTTGAGCTATATCCCGCCATGAGAAGACCAATAGGAGCAATACTTGAAATGGCAATCCATAAAAAAACACCAATACTAAGATCAGCTAAAACAAAACGATATCCCAAAGGGATAACTAAAAAACTTAATAAAATGGATATGACTGCTATAGAGGGACCAATGCTAAATAAAGGAATATCTCCTCGGGATGGGAGGATATCCTCTTTAAAAAGTAGCTTAGTTCCGTCTGCTATAGCTTGAAGCAGTCCCAGGGGGCCAGCATATTCAGGACCAATACGTTGTTGTATCGATGCAGATATTTCTCTTTCTAACCACACAATTACGAGTACTTCTATTGTGATTCCCAGTAGGAGGGTCAAAATGGGTAGAATCCATATCAGTCCGTAGACTTCTTTTAATAATTCCGATTTCGAAAAAGAATTGATAGTTTCTACCTCTACCCTATCTATTATCATTTCAACGGTCAACTTCCCCCATAATGATATCTATACTACCTAATATCGTCATGATATCAGCCAATTTCATTTTTTTAACTAGCTGAGGAAGAATTTGCAAATTAATAAAACCAGGTGGACGAATTTTCCATCTCCAGGGGAAAAGACTATCATCTCCTACCAGATAAATTCCTAATTCACCTTTTGGAGCTTCTACTCTTACATAAAGCTCTTGCTTTGATAATTCAAAATTGGGCGAAGGTTTTTTACCAAGAAATCGATATTCAAAATCATTCCATTCGAAATTATTTGCTTTCTTAAAACGTCGGGCTTCTAAATTCTCATAAGGTCCTCCCGGAATTTTCTCTACAGCCTGTTGAATCATTTTTATGGATTCCCTCATTTCACCGATTCGTACTAAATAGCGAGCTAACGAATCTCCTTCTTTTTGCCATTGTACTTTCCAATCAAATTGATTGTAAGACTCATAAGGATCAATTTTACGAAGATCCCATTGTATTCCAGAAGCTCGTAACATTGGGCCCGATAAGCCCCAATTTACGGCTTCTTCTCCGCTAATAAAACCGACTCCTTCAACTCGTTCTAAAAAAATAGGATTCTGTGTAATAAGTTGTTGATATTCAACAACTCCTCGTAAAAAATAATCACAGAAATCTAAACATTTATCCATCCATCCATAAGGTAGATCGGCAGCTACTCCTCCGATGCGAAAGTAATTATGCATCATTCGCATACCTGTAGCAGCTTCAAATAGATCATATATCAATTCTCTCTCTCTAAAAATGTAGAAAAAAGGAGTCTGTGCCCCGAGATCCGCCATAAAAGGTCCAAGCCATAACAAGTGAGAAGCTATACGGCTCAATTCTAACATAATTACCCTAATATAGCTGGCTCTTTGGGGTATTTGAATATTCTCCAAGAATTCTGGTGCATTTACCGTTATTGCTTCTGTAAACATAGTAGCTAAATAATCCCACCGTGTTACATAAGGCAAGTATTGTATAATAGTTCTGTTTTCCGCGATTTTTTCCATTCCTCTGTGTAAATACCCTAATATGGGTTCGCAATCAATAACATCTTCACCATCGAGAGTAACGATCAGTCGAAGAACACCATGCATTGATGGGTGGTGCGGGCCCATATTGACTATCATGAGATCTTTTCTTGTAAGCGGTGGACTCATATCCTTGTTCTTATTCTTTTTTCCATAAAAATGGATTATTCCATGAATTCCTCAAAACGAGGCTCATCAAAATGCAAAATCTAAGACTACTATAAGA